GAGGTTATTATGTCAGCAATAGTATCACTACCCATGATTAATTAAAATTATTGGTGCCTCCAAATTTGGATATAATCAACATGTTTTTCTTTTTTTTTTTTTTACATATTTGTTTATGAATATTAATTTTGAAAGGTATATACGTGAGACAAAATCTACTAAATGAATCTTAATCTATTTCTTTTAAATACTCTACTATAACCATATCGTGGTCTCATTTTATAATACCTCGGGAGCTAATGAAACTATTTTAGTAAAATTGAACTGTCTCAATTCTCGGGCAATCGCACCAAAAACTCGCGTTCCTTTTGGATTTCCTTCTTGATCAATCACAACTGCAGCATTGTCATCATATCGTATTATCATACCGTTGTCACGTTTAAGTTCTTTACAAGTACGGACAATTACAGCTCTGACCACTTCTGATCTTTCTAGAGGCATGTTTGGAACTGCGTCTTTGATCACAGCAACAATAACGTCACCAATATGAGCATATCGACGATTGCTAGCTCCTATGATTCGAATACACATCAATTCTCGAGCCCCGCTGTTATCTGCTACATTCAAAAGGGTCTGAGGTTGAATCATATCATTTTTTTTATCTGTTTTTTACAATACAAAGGTCGAAGAAAAAAAGAAATATTGTTTGTCCAAAAAAAGAAACCTGCACCCGCTATTTTTTTTACCCAAGGCCTATTTCTTTTTTATCCCGAAATGATGAATTGAGCTCGTATAGGCATTTTTGACGCTGCTATTGAAATAGCCCTTCTGGCTATATTTTCTGTTACTCCACCCATTTCATAAAGTATTCGACCTGGTTTAACAACAGCTACCCAATATTCGGGAGACCCTTTACCTGAACCCATACGTGTTTCTGCGGGTCTTACTGTAACTGGTTTATCTGGAAATATACGTACCCATATTTTTCCACCGCGACGTGCATTTCGTGTCATTGCTCGTCGACCTGCTTCTATTTGTCTAGATGTGATCCAAGCGGGTTCAAGTGCCTGAAGAGCGTATTTACCAAAACAAATATCATTACCTCGATAAGATATTCCCTTCATTCTTCCTCTATGTTGTTTACGGAATCTGGTTCTTTTGGGGTTATAGTTGATGGTTTGTTTTGAATTCCATCTCTACTACAGAACCGGACGTGAGAGTTTCTTCTCATCCAGCTCCTCGCGAATAAAATGAATTCAAATTAAAGAGTTTGAATTCAATTCAGATAGAATATAATTTGAATGAAGATATACATGTATTTAATAAGTAATATACTGAATCATAGATTTCATTTAATCTAGATCAAATCTATTATGAATTTGTATATCTTGTTTGTATAGATAACTAAATATATTAATAACTTATAAATATATTAAATAACTTATTAAATAACATAACTAGTTTTTCTTATATTTATCTATTTTAGAATGTTAAAACGAATCTTTCTTTTGTTTTACTCTTTATCGTATTGGATTGACCCAAATTTAGCAATCCAAGAAAATCAAGTTTTCGCGGGCGAATATTTACTCTTTCAATTTCTATTTCAGTTCTATCATTAGTTCATAACTTTTCCGAATAGATGAATTGGTCTCTGGTCGGTTCCGCCATCCCGATCCATGAATCATTCGAATTCATTTTCACTAGAATCTTTTGAATTCACAGGTTCCATCGTTCCCATCGCTTCTTACTTAATGGTTAGGTCTGAATTCTACAATGGAGCTATTAGTTCTTGAGTCAATATTCTTAGCCTTTATTGGCTCGAAGCTCTTTATTTGTTCTTCGATGAGCAGATCCATTTAATGTTAATGATGAATCCGTATTGATGCTTTATTACATAGCTTTTTTCTGAGATGACTCATAGACCTTACATATTGGAATTCTATATCATCAATATTATTTTTCTTTCTTTCTCTCATCCTTCCATTTATCCATACCCTTTCTTTTTTATTTCGATTGACAACTTAGAAACATATTTTATTAATATTTTAATAAATAATAAAAAAGATTTCAGTTGCTACAACAATATGAACAATATTTCATATCTTGACTGATTCTTTGGATCCAGATAATATGAAGTGATGAGTTGGTTATTACTTCTATAGTTATTTGTTTATACCGTGGGGCTGGTTTTTTATACTAACCCTCAAAAAACCAACGAGTCACACACTAAGCATAGCAATTTTATCAAAAGATTAATTTAATTTTTATTAAACCCTATAGAATTATAATTGTTCATTTTTTTTCTTGAACAGAAAAGAAAAAGAAGAAACTAATTTCTCATTTTTTGTTCCATCGCTGGATAGAATGCAAAGGAAATAAAGGTTTATTATTCCCCGTCTATAAATATCCAAATTTTGATGCCTAATACCCCATAGATCGTTCGAACTGTATAGGAACAATAATCAATTTTAGCTCGAATGGTTTGTAGTGGAACCCTACCCTCTCTGATCCATTCAACACGCGCAATTTCCTTTCCGTCGATACGTCCTGCAATTTGCAC